CATTTTCGATTCGACACTAATAAATACTATTATTGGCTGTTCGTCAATTCCAAGTCTAAACTTAATTCTATAGAGTAATCTGATCTTATTTGATTCATTTTATTTAAGTTTTATTATTATTACTGATTTATAAATTAATAAATTATAAATTTATGAATATTCATAAATTTATTTATAAGAAATATGAATTGAATATCTATCTTTGAATTATTTCTATTTCAATTTTTATATTATCCATTTTGAAAATTATTTTCTATTTTATTATTATATAGATATACAAGGTAATAGCTATGAATAGTCATAGACTCCCGATAAAGGGTAGAAGAGTACGATCTATTAAGGGACATACAATGCATTACAAACGTATGATCATTACGCTTCAACCGGGTTATTCTATTCCACCTCTTAGAAAGAAAAGAACTTAAATTAAAATACACTAAATAGCATAGCATGGCGATACATTTATACAAAACTTCTATCCCGAGCACACGCAATGGAGCCGTAGACGGTCAAGTGAAATCCAATTCATATTATCCATTTTGAAAATTATTTTCTATTTTATTATTATATTATATAGATATAGATATATAGATAGAATATATTATATAGAATAGAAAAATATAAAAGATAGCTCGGGTCAAGATAAATCGGGTCAAGATAAATCTAAACCACCGAGTCATTATATATATATAACTCACCATGCCAACTATAAAACAACTTATTAGAAACACAAGACAGCCAATCCGAAATGTCACAAAATCTCCCGCTCTTCGGGGATGCCCTCAGCGCCGAGGAACATGTACTAGTAGAATATAATATAAATATTAATTAATTAATCTATATATATATTTATTTATATATTAATATTTAGAATTTAGAACATCGTTTTGATCGGTTTTTATTTTACGTTATTTCGTACTGTATTGTACAATTCCTTTTTTTTAAAGAACAACATTTTTATTATGGTTAATATCTTTCACGTAGTCTTTATTTGTATTCATGTCATATCGCTAATATATCTCTAATATTTCTATAATTAGATATATGATATATATTATATTAAATAATATATATCATATATCTAATAATATAATAATCTAACATTTTTATTATGGTTAAAATTAATATCCTTAGCGTTGTCTGTATTTGTATTCATATCATATGTATAATTAAAAATTTTAAATAATAAAATACAATAAAAAAAAAAAGCAAAAATACAATTCATTTTTTTTAAAAAACAACATTTTTATTATGGTTAATAATTAGATATATGATATATATTATATTAAATAATATAATATATATCATATATCTAATAATATAATATAATATAATATATATAATTATCTAACATTTTTATTATGGTTAATATCTTTCACCTGGTCTTTTTTTGTATTCATATCATTTTTATTTTTTAAAGGACAACATTTTTATTATGGTTAATATCTTTCACTTAATTTCTCTAACTTCTTCTATAATTGTATTCATCTCACATTTTTTAAAGGACAACATTTTAATTATGGTTAATTTCTTTCACATGGTCTGTATTTGTATTCATATCATATCTATAATAATATAATTATCTAACATTTTTATTATGGTTAATATCTTGCACGTCGTCTGTATTTGTATTCATATCATATCTATAATTAAAAGTTTTAAATAATAAAATAAAATACAATTCATTTTTTTTTAAGAACAACATATTTATTATGGTTAATATCTTTCACTTAATATCTTTAACTTCTTCTCTAATATTTCTATAATTAGATATATGATATATATTATATTAAATAATATATATCATATATCTAATAATATAATAATCTAACATTTTTATTATGGTTAATATCCTTACCGTGGTCTGTATTTGTATTCATATCATATGTATAATTAAAAGGTTTAAATAATAAAATACAATTCATTTTTTTTTAAAGAACAACATTTTTGTTATGCTTAATATCTTTAGCGTGGTCTGTATTTGTATTCACTCTGCCCTTTATTCAAGTAGTTTTTTCTTGGCGAAATTACCTGAAACTTATGCTTTTTTGAATCCAATTGTAGATATTATGCCAGTAATACCCCTATTCTTTTTTCTCTTAGCTTTTGTTTGGCAAGCTGCTGTAAGTTTTCGATAAGATCTTGAATAATATCCTAAAAAAATTCAGAATTTATTCGAAAACAAAAATTCCAACATTTTAAAAGTTTATAAGATCAGATAAGTCTTACAGTGTGAATACTTGATTCCAATATTGAAATTTTTTGTAATAGTAATTATTGGTAATGATTATATAAAGGTTGGACTCTTACTACAAATCAATTTCCTAATTTTTTTTCTTTCCTTGAAATCACTGTATTTATTCTAAATTTAGTATCAAAGGAAACATAATGTGAAATAGAAGAGAATCTATTCTCTTTCTCTGTCGTTTTTTTTTTTAATAATCTTGGAGATTTTGTAATGCTTACCCTAAAACTATTTGTTTACACGATAGTGATTTTCTTTGTTTCTCTTTTCATTTTCGGATTCCTATCTAACGATCCAGGACGTAATCCAGGACGTGAAGAATAAGAAAATCTTTTTTTTTTTGTTTTATGTTTTTTCCTTACTTGTGCTGGATTTAAAAATATTTTTCGTTTTTATCTATCTATTTCACATCTTTAACTAGTAAAAACAATTAAAGAAACTAGGAAGGACAACAAAAAAAAAGAAGCTTCATCAGTTCAAAAGAAAAAAATGCCAAATTATCAATTAATGGAATAAGGAAAGAGAGGGATTCGAACCCTCGGTACAAAAATTCGTACAACGGATTAGCAATCCGACGCTTTAGTCCACTCAGCCATCTCTCCCCAATTCAAAAAATTGAATTATTATGTTACATCGGATAAACAAAAAGTAGGACTTGAAAAAAAAAAAAAAAAAGAATAAGAAAAAAGCAAACCATCCATAGTCTAATGGATTCGCTAATTTTATTGGTTTATTTGACATCATATCATAATTTTATACCTAAACAAAATTTTGAATTTGATCCAGCCGTACGACAAGAAAACTTCTTAATACGTTTCTAGGAGGTATATTGTTCATCGATATCTATCCTAATGATCTGTTCATAGAATGCTGTTTTCTATAACCACAAAAATAGATTTTTTTGATCTTACAAATGAAAATAAAATACAAATAATAGATAGAATAGATAGAAGTTATAATAGATGAAAAAATAAATTGATAATCACTCAATGAAATTTCATTGAATGACTATTCATCTATTCTATTTCTTTTTCTTTCTATTTTCATCTAAATAGAGGAAAAAAACTCTATTTTAAACGTATTATGGATAAAAACATTCAAAGTTGGCATAATAGTGATAATTCTAGTTCCAGCAATTTTGATTATTTAGTGGATCGCAGGAACATACGGAATTTACTATCTGATAAAACTTTTTTAGTTAGGCATAGTAAGAGTAAGAGTTTTTCCATATATTTTGCTATTGAAAATAACATTTATGATATTAAATCTAATTGGAATAATAACATTAATAGTTGCATTGAGAGTTATCTTCGTTCTCAAATCTGTATTGATAGTTACATTTTAGGTGATAGTGGTGAAAGCAAGAGTACTAGTATAATAACTAGCACGAATGATCCAAATGCTAGTTATTTAGAATTAGAAAGTTCTAATGCTTTCGATGATCAGATCGATGATCTGATCGATGATCAGATCGATGATCAGATCGATGATCAGATCGATGATCAGATCGATGATCAGATCGATAATGGGATGCAAAAATATAAACATTTGTGGGTTAGATGCGAATCCGAAGATTGTTATGGATTAAATTATAAGAAATTTTTGAAATCAAAAATGAATATTTGTGAACACTGTGGATATCATTTGAAAATGAGTAGTTCAGATAGAATCGAACTTTTGATTGATCCAGGTACATGGAATCCTATGGATGAATACACGGTCTCTGTGGATCCCATTGAATGGGATTCGGAGGAGGAACCTTATAAAAATCGTATGGATGAATACACGGTCTCTGTGGATCCCATTGAATGGGATTCGGAGGAGGAACCTTATAAAAATCGTATGGATGAATACACGGTCTCTGTGGATCCCATTGAATGGGATTTGGAGGAGGAACCTTATAAAAATCGTCTAGATTCTTATCAAAAAGAGACAGGATTAAAAGAGGCAGTTCAAACAGGCACAGGTCAACTAAATGGTATTCCTTTAGCAATTGGTATTATGGATTTTCAGTTTATGGGGGGGAGTATGGGATCTGTAGTCGGTGAGAAAATAACCCGGTTGATCGAATATGCTACCAATCAACGTTTACCTCTTATTTTAGTATGTGCGTCCGGAGGAGCACGTATGCAAGAAGGAAGTTTGAGCTTAATGCAAATGGCTAAAATATCTTCTGCTTTATATAATTATCAAATCAATCAAAAGTTATTCTATGTACCGATACTTACATCTCCTACTACTGGTGGGGTGACAGCTAGTTTTGGCATGTTGGGGGATATCATTATTGCTGAACCAGATGCTTACATTGCATTTGCGGGTAAAAGAGTAATTGAACAAACGTTGAAGATAGAAGTGCCCGAAGGTTCACAATCGGCTGAATTTTTATTCGAAAAGGGCTTATTTGATTCAATCGTACCACGTAATCTTTTAAAGGAGGTTCTAACCGAGTTATTTCAGTTCCACGGTTTCGTTCCTTTGACTCCAAATGAAAAATAAAGCAGACTCTTCAATGCTTTTTTTTTCGCGAGTAAGTAGTTTTTTGGTTTGTTGGAATCCAATTAAAGATAAGAATTAGAGTCAAAATGCAAGAATTGAATTCATTTTTTTTCTAAGAAAGATAGAGGGATTAATTAAATAAGATATAAGATATTTATTCTTATTTTTAGATTTTATTAGATTTTGTACTTTATGATTATTAATTAATAAATCTTATAAATATTTTCGTTTATTATATCCTATTATATTCTTTATATGACTTATTATGTATACTAAATATCAATATATAGAGTAATATATATATTATATATCTAATTATTATCTATCTATTCATATATGTTGATTGAGCTATACTTAGTATAAGTCTATATGAATAAATTCTAGTAATTATAGACTATCTTTATTACAATATAATAATAATAAAAATATTAATTTAACAATTAACAAAAAAGAACAGGTACAAATATAAAATTGAGGTACCCATTTTATGATAAACTTGTCTTCCGTTTTTGTTCCTTTAGTGGGCCTAGTATTTCCGGCAATTGCAATGGCTTCTTTATTTCTTTATGTTCAAAAAACCAAGATTTTTTAGATATGGGCAGTAGGGACAACTCTCATATATTTTTTTTAGATAAAGTCAAATAGATTTCCTTGGATTTTTATTCGCTTCCATTTTTTAATAATAACTTATATTAGAACTTAATTTTATTTTATTAAAATATTTATAGAATATGAAATATTCTATATAATATTTAATTCTATTAAAAAAGAAAAAAAAAAAAAAACACATAAAAGGAAAATACTAATATCATATAAGCCTTAATTAAAAGGGGGTTTAATTTAATATATATATCTAATTCTAATCTAACTATCTAAATAAAATTAAAATATTAAATTAATCTAAAAATCAATAAAAAAGAACAGGTACAAATATAAAATTGAGGTACCCATTTTATGATAGACGTTTTTGTGCCTTTAGTGGGCCTAGTATTAATTGTAATGGCTGTTTTATTGGTTTATGTTCAACAACAAATTTCTTGGGGGTCTGGACACCTTATGCGTCGCTTCGCAGAAGACGCATGGCTCTACACTGTACCAGGGGCCCGAAAACCAATCAATTTCTTCTGGGCTTCTTTCACTCTTTTAGGTTCATTAGGGGTTTTAGTTATTTCAGCTTCCAGTTATTATGGTCGGAATTTTTTCTCTTTCAATTCGTCCGAATTTCTAGTTCCTTTTTTGCCACAAGGGGTCACGCTGACTTTCTATGGAATCTCAGGTCTTTTTGTAAGTTTTCATTGGTGGCTTCTAATTATGTGGAATGTGGGTAGTGGTTATAATCTTTACGATAAAAAAAATGGAATGGTGCGGTTTTTTCGTTACGGATTTCCCGGAGAAAATCGTCGTATTCTTTCCAAAGTACGTGTGGAAGATATTCTGGCCCTCCAATTTTTCGATAACCCAGAACCTCGTAGTGGTGTCCTTTATATGCACACCAGAGAACAGGGGGACATTCCCTTGACTCTTGTTGATGATTATTATGATAGGACTCCGCGCAACATTTTACAAACAGCTTGGGACTTGTCCGCATTCTTGGATGTACCATTGGAAATAATTGTATAAAAAAAGCGAGAATAGATGATCCATTTCTCTGAAAAAATTCGAAATGGATATATTATGGGTTCTATTCCAGGTAATAGAACTTATGCTTGATAGAAAGATTATTATCATATATAGTTGATAAATGAGATGAAGCTGAGTTCGATGACAAATGGCAAAAAAGAAAGCATTAATTCCCCTTCTATATCTTACATCTATAGTCTTTTTACCCTGGTGCATCTCTTTGACATTTAATAAAAGTCTGGAATCTTGGGTTACGAATTTGTGGAATACTAAAGAATCCGAAATTTTCTTGAATATCATTAAAGAAAAAAGTATTTTAAAGAAATTCATAGAGTTCGAGGAACTCTTCCTTTTGGATGAAATGCTAAAGGAATATCCGGAAATGCGTTTAGAAAACCTTCGTATCGGAATCTACAAAGAAACCATCCAATTGATCACGACGCACAACCGAGATTTTATCCGTATGATTTTGGACTTCTCGACAAATCTAATCTATTTACTTATTCTAAGTGGTTATTCTATTCTGGGTAATCAACAACTCATAATTCTTAACTCTTGGGTTCAAGAATTTATATATAACTTAAGTGACACAATAAAAGCTTTTTCTATTCTTTTATTAACAGATTTATGTATAGGATTCCATTCTACTCATGGTTGGGAACTAATGATTGGTTCTTTCTATAAAGATTTTAGATTTACTCAAAATGATCAAATTATATCTGGTCTCGTTTCCACTTTTCCGGTCATTTTAGATACAATTTTTAAATACTGGATTTTCCGTTATTTAAATAGGGTATCTCCGTCGCTTGTAGTGATTTATCATTCAATGAATGACTGAAAAAAATGATCCAATGAGACAATTATCAAGTTTGTTTTTTTATAGAAAAGCTAAACATTCAAAATTTTACTTATTCTTTTTTTTCTTTCTACTCGTATTCTTCCTAGATTCTAGGAAAATTATTTCAGTAAATAGCAGAATCATGGATAGGGAACTATGCCAGTAACCTACCTAATCTTATTGTAGAAATTTTCAGGATCAATGATTGGACCATGCAAACTAGAAATGCTTTTTCTTGGATAAGGGAAGAAATTACTCGATCCATTTCCGTATTGCTCATGATATATATAATAATTCGAGCACCCATTTCAAATGCATATCCCATTTTTGCCCAGAAGGGATATGAAAATCCGCGAGAAGCTACCGGCCGTATTGTATGTGCCAATTGCCATTTAGCTAATAAGCCCGTAGATATTGAGGTTCCACAAGCGGTACTTCCCGATACTGTATTTGAAGCAGTTGTTCGAATTCCTTATGATATGCAAGTGAAACAAGTTCTTGGTAATGGTAAAAAGGGGGCTTTGAATGTAGGGGCTGTTCTAATTTTACCCGAAGGTTTTGAATTGGCACCT